TGGAAGAAAGACATGTATATGTGATATTAGATATTGACGGGTTATATTTATATATGACCTAAATAAGATATAGTTTATTTTCCCTACTCCTGTGTGTGGGTTCAAATAGAAGTCATATCGTTGTGGCTGTGAATTGACTGAATAAAGAGATGAAATCAAGAAAAGATGAAAGAATTGAAATAAGAGGTCGTAACCAAGAAATGAAAGAACGAAAGTTCTATGAATTTAACAAAACTCGGATTATTCAATAATATTCTTATTTCAATTCGAAGTTCTTAGTTACTGTGGCTGGATGAATCCTATCGAAGGAATAATTAAGTTCTAATTTTAAGTTATAATTAATTCGTTGGTTGTATCATTAACCATTTCTTTTTGTTGGTACGAGGAACTTATCATGAATCCACTTATTTCTGCTGCTTCCGTTATTGCTGCTGGGTTGGCTGTAGGGCTTGCTTCTATTGGACCTGGAATTGGTCAAGGGACTGCTGCGGGTCAAGCCGTAGAGGGTATCGCGAGACAGCCTGAGGCAGAGGGAAAAATACGGGGTACTCTATTGCTTAGTCTAGCTTTTATGGAAGCTTTAACAATTTATGGGTTGGTTGTAGCATTAGCACTTTTATTTGCGAATCCTTTTGTTTAATTGTTTAATCTTAGAAAAACACATAGTTTATTTTTTATTGTTGTCGTTTGCTTTTTCAAATGAAATCAAGAACTCCCTCCTACAATTCCTTAATTCGTTGAGAAAATAACTTGCGGGAAGGGCTGATTTGCAGATGAGGAATTAGCATACCAACTCTTGTTCATCCGGCCCGTCCGCAATCACGCCAAATTCTTTTATGGGGGTATTGCAACAATCAAGGAGTCGTTCATACTTTATCTGTATAACATAACCCAAATATTTTCGTTTTTGGCTTGATTTCAAAAAAAAAAACAAGAATAAATCAGAGGGGCAAAGTGATAGAAAAAGAACTCTGGTCCATTTTTTAGTCAAGCGGAGATTATATGAAAAATGTAACCGATTCTTTCGTTTCTTTGGGCCGCTGGCCATCTGCCGAGAGTTTCGGATTTAATACCGATATTTTAGCAACAAATCCAATAAATCTAAGTTTAGTGGTTGGTGTATTGATCTTTTTTGGAAAGGGAGTGTGTGTGAGTTGTTTATTTCAAGAATAGGTTGGATCCAACCAGCTGTATTCTTTTTTCTGTTATAACGAGGAAAGAAAGGTGCATGATCTCGCGAATTACTTCTTAAGAAATTATATGTTAAGAACCATAGCATTTCGTGATTTATTGGCAAATCTACTTTGATTCTCTAAAACCAATAATGAGGGGCTATTAAGATGGTTAAAGCAAACCGTTTGAAGTCTAAGTCTAGGTGCAGTATGGTACTCTTTCTACCACTAGGTTAATAAAGAAACGGCTTTGAAATGAATATTTTAGCGATATAGAACACTCATCTCGATAAAATGATTTGAACAACTTATTGTAAAAAGGGCATTTTCCCCCATTTATCCGTTGCGGAATCGACGACCTATGCCTTAATGTATAAGTAAAAATAATTTTTAGGATTTGAAGAAAAAAACAACTTTGCTGACAATTACCTATTTTTTTTGTCAGAAGAGTCCTCCAAGTATTTTGGTTTTGCATGAGATTTTTCATTTTTTTTGAAAGAAAAAAAGAGAGGATAGGCTCATTACATTCCTAAAAAATTGAGAATTTACTCTAAATCTAATGAGCGTGAGAGCCGAATGAATCGAAAGATTCATGTTTGGTTCGGGAAGGGATTATGGAAGTTTTAAAATCAACGGAAAGATAATCTACTTTCATTAAGTGATTTATTAGATAATCGAAAACAGAGGATTTTGAATACTATTCAAAATTCAGAAGAATTACGTGGAGGGGCCATTGAACAGTTGGAAAAAGCCAAAGCCCGCTTACGAAAGGTGGAAATGGAAGCCGATCAGTTTCGAGTGAATGGATACTTTGAGATAGAGCGAGAAAAATTAACTTTGGTTAATTCAACTTATAAGACGTTGGAACAATTAGAAAATTCTAAAAATGAAACGATTCAGTTTGAACAGCAAAGGGCGATTAATCAAGTCCGACAACGGGTTTTCCAACAAGCCTTACAAGGAGCTCTAGGAACTCTGAATAGTTGTTTGACCACCGAGTTACACTTACGTACCATTAGTGTCAATATTGACATGCTGGGGGCGATGAAAAAAAATAACTGATTAGTCTTTCTACTTTTCTACTAGGAAAGGCATTATTAGGCATTATTTTTTCTTTTCAAAAAATAATTAAGAAAAACTCATGTTAACCATTCGAGCCGACGAAATTAGTAATATTATCCGTGAACGTATTGAACAATATAATAGAGAAGTCAAGATTGTAAATACCGGTACCGTACTTCAAGTAGGCGATGGTATTGCTCGTATTCATGGTCTTGATGAAGTAATGGCGGGTGAATTAGTCGAATTTGAAGAAGGTACGATAGGTA